AGTATTAATAATAAAAGCATTAAGTGGATGCCTTGGCATTAATTTAATTTTTAGGACGTAAAAAATGCGAAAAGCTATATTAAATATTATATTATTTTGAAATATAGATTTCCTAAAGAAAACTATTTCTTTGTGAAATTTTAAAAAACAGTGAATTGAAATATCTAAGTAACTGTTAAAAAAATCAAACGAGATTCCGTAAGTAATGACGAATGAAAATGGAAATTAGGTTTATAAAAATAAAATTAATTATTTGAAAAATTTTGAAAAATTTACTTAAAAAGGTGAAAGTCCTGTAAAATAATTAATATTTTTATTATAGTAAAAAGAGGTATGTGTAATCTTTTTTGAATATTGGGGGACCACCCTCAAAACCTTTTAAAAATTAATGATCGATAGTGAACAAGTACTGTAAAGGAAAGGTGAAAAAGAACTTTTGAGTTTGAAATAATTCTGAAACTTAATGTTAATAATCAATTGAAACTTTTTTAAAAAGTGACAATGTACCTTTTGCATAATGGGCCAGCAAGTTTATTTTTATAGCAAGCTTAAATTAAAAATGTAGGCGTAGATAAATCAAGTTTTAAAAAGCTTTTTAGTTATATAAATAAGACCCGAAACTGAGTGATCTAACCATGAACAGATTGAAAAATAGGTAAAACTATTTGGAGGATCGAACTCACATATGTGGCAAAATATGGAGATGATTTGTGGTTAGGAGTGAAAGGCTAATCAAACTCAGAGATAGCTGGTTTTCCGCGAAATCTATTGAAGTAGAGCATTTAAAATCTTTTTTTGGGGTAGAGCACTCATTGAGCTAGGGGGCGTAAAAACTTACTGAATTCTTGGAAACTCCGAATACAAAAAAATGAAATTTAAATAGACAGACATTAGGCGCTAAGGTCTTTTGTCAAGAGGGAAACAGCCCAGATTGATCGCTAAGGTCTCTAAATAATATTCTAAGTGAAAAAGGAAGTGAAAAAATGATTACAACCAGTAGGTAGGCTTGGAAGCAGCCATCCTTTAAAGAAAGCGTAATAGCTCATTGGTCTAGTTTTTTTGCGCCTAAAATGTATCGAGACTTAAGAAATTTACCGAAGCGGCAAGTTTTATTTTATTAATAAAACGGTAGCGGAACATTCTGTATGTTAATAAAGATATATTGTGAAATATGTTGAAGATATCAGAAAAGAAAATGCTGGCATTAGTAACAAAAAATAACGAATATGAATCGTTATCACCGTAAATCCAAGGGTTTCTATGTTAAAATGTATTGCATAGAGTGAAACGGCCCCTAAGAAAGATTTGACGAAAGCAAATTTTGATGGGATAATTTTTAAATTAAATTTTTTTAAAAAAGTGACAAAAATTTTTAATTTTTCAGGAAATAGCTTTTTTAATTAAAAACCGTACCCTAAACCGACACAGGTGGATAGGTCGAGTAGACTAAGGTGAATGAGAGAACTATATTGAAGGAACTCGGCAAAATGACTTTGTAACTTCGGGATAAAAAGTACCTAATTATATAAAATAATTAGGTGTCACAAAATAGGGGGTTGCGACTGTTTAATAAAAACTTAGGACTCTGCTAAATGGTAACATGATGTATAGGGTCTGACACCTGCCCGGTGCTGGAAGATTAAAAGGAGATGTTTGCGCATTAAATGGAAGTCCCAGTAAACGGCGGCCGTAACTCTGACGGTCCTAAGGTAGCGAAATTCCTTGTCGGGTAAGTTCCGACCTGCATGAATGGTGTAACGACATCCCCGCTGTCTCCAATATAGACTCAGTGAATTTGAATTATCCGTGAAGATGCGGATTTTCTATAGTTAGACGGAAAGACCCCGTGAACCTTTACTACATCTTTATATTGTTATTTTATTTAATATGTGTAGTATAAGTGGTAATTGTTTAGACCTTTACGCTAGTAAATTGTTTAGATATCTTTGAAATACCACTCTTATTAAAATAAATAACTAATATTTTTAAAATAGACAGTGTATGGTTGGTAGTTTGACTGGGGCGGTCACCTCCTAAAGAGTAACGGAGGTGTACAAAGGTAAGCTCAAATTGGATAATAGTATCAATTGTAGAGCATAATGGTAAAAGCTTGCTTGACTGTAAGATAGACATATCAAACAGGGACGAAAGTCGGTCATAGTGATCCGATAATTCTTTGTGGAAAGATTATCGCTCAACGGATAAAAGGTACTCCGGGGATAACAGGCTGATGACTCCTAAGAGCTCCTATCGACGGAGTCGTTTGGCACCTCGATGTCGACTCATCACATCCTGGAGCTGAAGAAGGTTCCAAGGGTTCGGCTGTTCGCCGATTAAAGTGGTACGTGAGTTGGGTTTAGAACGTCGTGAGACAGTTTGGTTCCTATCTTCTATAGATATTTTGAAAAATGAAAGAATCTAACTCTAGTACGAGAGGACCGAGAAGGGTAAATCTCTGGTGTATCGGTTGTTGGAAGGCATCGCCGAGTAGCTAAATTTATTTTGGATAATTACTGAAAGCATCTAAGTAAGAAACCATTCTTAAAAATTTTTCATATAAAAACTGTAAAAGATGATTACATTGATAGGTTTTAAGTGTAAATATTGTAAAATATGTAGCTTAAAAATACTAAAAGTTTTATATTTTAAAATATAAATATTTCTTTGTAGCTCAATGGTAGAGCAAATGGCTGTTAACCATTAGGTTGTAGGTTCAAATCCTATCAAAGAAGTTTTATATTTTAGGTCGAATAGCCAAGTCAGGTTTAAGGCAGTAGTTTGCTAAACTATCAGTTAATTTTTTAACTCGTGGGTTCAAATCCCACTTCGACTTATTTTATTAATATAAAAATAGGATAGGATGATGTAGTTTAATGGTAGAGCGTGGGAATCATAATCCTAATGTTGTAGGTTCAAATCCTACCATCATTATTTTCTTTTAATAAAAATATATTATAACAAATATTGTCTTTAAACGGAAGGTAGCATAGTCTGGCTAATGCATCTGTTTTGGGAACAGAAGATCAAAGGTTCAAATCCTTTTCTTCCGAAAACAGGCAATAAGATGAGATAGAGTAATAGGTTAACTTATCAGGCTCATAATCTGAAGATGTAGGTTCAAATCCTACTCTCATCATTTAATTATTATAAAATTTATGATTCAAATTCAAACTAAATTAAAAGTAAATGATAATAGTGGTATTAAAATAGGACAATGTATAAAAATATATAAAAAAAAAGTTGGTAAAATTGGTGATACGATTTTAATTTCTTCAAAAAAATTACGTTTAAATCAAAAAAAAAAAATTAAAATAGTTAAAGGGGATTTATTTAAAGCTTTAATTATTCATACAACATATCAAAAAAAAAGTACAATAGGTAATTTAATAAAATTTGATAAAAATTGTATAATTATTTTAAATAATCAAAATAAACCTTTAGGTACACGTATTTTTGGTCCAATTACTTCCGAATTTAGAAAGCAAAAAAATTTCAAAATATTATCATTAGCTTCAAATATTTTATAAAAATCTATGGAAAAAAATTTACAAAATCATTATCAAAATGTTACTATATACGATCTTTTAACAAAATTAAATTTTAAAAATATATTTGAAATTCCTAAAATAACTAAAATTTGTTTAAATATTGGTTTTAAAGATGCAAATATTGAAAAAAAAAAATTAATTAATATAATATTACTTTTAAAATTAATAACAAATCAAAAACCTATAATAACTAAATCAAAAAAAAATAATATTTTTTTAAAAATTAAAAAAAATTCAATAATAGGTTGTAAAATAACTTTAAGAAAAAAAAAAATTTTTAATTTTTTAGAAAAATTTTTAATTTTTGTTTTACAAAATATTACTAAAATAAATTTTAATTTTAAAAATAAAAATATTTTAAATTTTCAAATTCAAAATATTTTATATTTTTTTGAATTAAAAACGGAATTTTTAAAATTTAAAAATATTCCACCAATTGATGTATCCATTCATACAAATGCGAGAAATTCTAATGAATTATTTTTATTATTAAATTCACTTTTTATAATTAAAAAATAATTTACTGCAAAAATAGCTCAATGGTAGAGTATAACCTTGCCAAGGTTAATGTTGGGGGTTCGAGTCCCCTTTTTTGCTTTTTTATTTTTAAAATGGACCCAAAGGCAGTATTTGGTATTTCCAAAAAATATTCGGGAATAATAATGTATCGACATTTTATAATACAAAAATGTGATTATAGATTAATTGGTAAATCCTTTATCTTCCAAGTAAATATTATGGGTTCGAGTCCCATTAATCACAAAAAATATAATAAATTATGTGGAATTTTTTAAAATATTATATTTTATTATTTTTTTTCGATTATGAAATCGAAGAAGAATATATATCCGAAAAGGATTCATCACAAAATACTCAACATTTTTTAATTAATAAAAAAAAAATTATAACTATTATTTTAATTTTAATTTTTTTATCTGGATGGTTCTTTTTTTACCCATTTCAAATACCAGATGTTTTTAATACATCTTTTTTTGAAAAAAATTTATGGGAAGAATTAAAAAATTGTACAGATAATGAAACATTTGATAAAATTTTTCAACATGTTCAAAATATTTATGAAAATCCATATTATAGACAAAAAGAATTAAATTGTTTACGTTTTATACAATGGACTAATCTATTAAATAATGCTGAAAATAGTGTTGAATTAAAAGAGTGTATCGAAAAATTAATTAATCAAATTGAAAAAGATTTTAAAAATAAAGATGTTACAAAATATACATCTTATAAATAAAAAAAATAAATAAAGGAGAAATGGCTGAGTGGTTAAAAGCGGCAGACTGTAAATTTGTTGAAATAATTTCTACGTAGGTTCAAATCCTACTTTCTCCAAACCAAACAAAAGTATTATGTTATATCTAATATTTAATATTATAATATCTTTATATATAACCTTAAAAAAAATAAACATACGTAATTTAAAACTTTTTTATTTGTATTTTTTAACCGAATTTATAAAAAAAAAATTTCATACATTTTCATTTCTTAATATTAATTCTACAATATTTTTCTATCAATATAGCTTTTTGTTCTGATTTTGATGAGGTACAAAGTAACTCGTCTGAATCTGAAGATCCTGATATACCAAAAGTGTTTGAAAGTGAGATTAATAAAAATGAAATATTACTGTCAAATATCTATAAACATCTAGTACAAGCTGATTTTAAAGGTACACAGTCTGATCTTATAATTGAATTGGAAAAAATAAACAATTATTATTTAATTACGCAAATAGTCAATCCCCAAAAACAGTTTTTAGTGAATCTTTTGAGAAAAATCTTGAATGTGATAAATTTGAATACCGTTGTAAAACATTACAAGAGGGCTCAGACGTTTGTCTAGAAACCATCAAAAAATCTTTGATTCAAAATCCCGATAGTATTGAATGTAAACAATTATATAAAAATTTTTTAAATTTAAAAAATTATGGTTTAATAAATGAAATTTATTGCGCGAACGGTCAACTTGAAAGTTTTCAGAAATTCTCTTTTTCTAAAGAATATAGTGAGGAATGGGCAAATTTTTTAGCAGAGGAATTACCTAAAAATCAAAATCTGCATGAAAATGAGCGTAAAAATTTCAGATTTCTACCCGTTATACAAATATCAGAGTTAGAAAATAATATTGAAAAGGAGGGTAAATCTGAAGATTAAAACTAATATATTAAAGTATAAAAAATAAAAAATTATCTATTCTTTAAGATAAGATAAGATAAAAATTAATATAAGAATGTTATATTATTAAATTTTTAAATATTTTGTTATTTTAAAAATTAATATTAAATAATTAATATAAAAGTTAAATAGAGTTTGATCCTGGCTCAGAATAAATGCTATCGGTATGCTTAACACATGCAAGTCGAATGTTTTAAAAACATGGCGAACGGGTGAGTAACACGTGAATAATCTACCTTTTAATTCAGAATAATTATTTTTATAAAAATACTGAATAAATAAATTAAAGTTTTGAAAACGTTAAAAGATGAGTTTGCGCAAGATTACGGTAGTTGGTAATTTAATAGACTACCAAGCCTATTATCTTTAGCTGGTTTGAAAGAATGATCAGCCACATTGGGACTGAGACACGGCCCAAACTTTTTTAAAGGCAGCAGTGGGGAATTTTGGACAATGAGCGAAAGCTTGATCCAGCAATACCGAGTGAGTGATGACGGCTAATTAGGTTGTAAAGCTCTTTCATTAAGGAGGAAAATGACAGTACTTAAAAAAGAAGTTCCGGCTAATACCCGTGCCAGCAGCCGCGGTAATACGGGAGGAGCGAGCATTATTCGGAATGATTAGGCGTAAAGGGTTTGTAGGTGGTTTTTTAAGTTGAAAGAAACAAATTAAAGCTCAACTTTATACATTTTTTCAAAACTGATAAACTGGAGTATAAATAGAGGATAATGGAATTTCTATTGGAGTGATAAAATACGTTGATAATAGAAGGAAGACCTATGGCGAAGGCAATTATCTGGGTATATACTGACACTGAGAAACGAAAGCTTGGGTAGTGAACGGGATTAGAGACCCCGGTAGTCCATGCTGTAAACGATGAGTGCTAATATTTAGAATTTTTAGATATAACAGCTAACGCGTTAAGCACTCCGCCTGAAAAGTATAATCGCAAGATTGAAATTCAAAGGAATTGACGGGAGTCTACACAAGCGGTGGAGCATGTGGTTTAATTCGATAATACGCGCAGAACCTTACCAACTCTTGCTAATTTTTATATAAAAATTTATATAAAAAACAGGCGTTGCATGGCTGTCGTCAGCTCGTGTTGTGAAATGTTTGGTTAAATCCCTTAACGAGCGCAACCCCTATTGTTAGTTACTAATTTATTATAAAATATTAAAAGTACTCTAACAAAAAGATTAATGATAGGTTAATGGAAGGTGGGGATGACGTCAAGTCTTCATGGCCCTTATGAGTTGGGCTACACACGTGCTACAATGATAATTACAATGAGAGGCAATAATAATAAAAGTTGGAGCAAATCTTTAAAAATTATCTTAGTTCGGATTAAGGGCTGAAACTCGCCCTTATGAAGTTGGAATCGCTAGTAATCGCAGAACAGCATGCTGCGGTGAATATGTTACTGGACTTTGTACACACCGCCCGTCACATCAGGGAAGTTGATTATTTTTAAAATGATTCTTAATTATTTATTATAATTGGATAATTATTTAATTATAATAATTTATAATTTATATTAAATAAATTAAAATTCCTAAAAAGTAATTAGTAACTTTGATGAAGTCGTAACAAGGTAGTCGTAGGGGAACCTGTGTCTGGAAGAGATCTTTAAAACATTCTTAAATTAATTTTTAAAATTAAAGGAAAATAGTTTAATTGGTAAAATCATAGTCTCCAAAATTATTGTTATGGGTTCAAGTCCCATTTTTCCTGTTTTATATTTAAATAAAATATTATAAATCAAAAAAATTTTATAAAATCTGAAATTAATTAAATTCAAGTCATAAAAATAAAATTTTATTTAAAATACTTTTTAACAAAAGGGAATTTAAATTTAGATTTATAATATTTTATTTTTAAAAATAAGCTGTAATAACACGGTTAAGCTTACTTTTTAATTTAATAAATGATTTTTTAGATATTTTCTAGTCTTTTAGACAAAAAACCATTTAATAAATGGTTTTTATATCATCTATAAACTACAGTTTTAAACTGAGCAATTTTTAAAAAATATGTTACAAAATATAAAAAAAAATTACATAATATTTCAACAAAATTAAATAATTTTAATACATTATATATAGATTATATGTTATGTATAACTTTTTTAAATTTAATTGTATTAAAATTAAATCAAATATTATTCCAAATTCCTTCTATTTATTTATATCTAATTACTATTTTAATATCAATTATATTTATTAATCAATGGTTTTTATTAACAAATAAAATAAAAAATACATATATATTTAATTGGTTTTTATATTATTTTTTAATGTTAAAAAATAATATATATGGAACCGTCTTTGAATATTTTGAATTTATAGAAGAATTAAAATATCAAAAATTAAAATAAAACAAAATGCTATAAATGCTACAGATGAAAAAATTGGAATTTTGAATAAACAAATCCATGAATTACAAATCGATATGGATACACGTCATTTTTGGAATAAAGTGGATTTTTCTAGAGAAATTTCCGATTTAAAAGAAGAAAAAGAAGTGTTAAAACGTCGAAGGAATTCTTTTGAAGAAGAAATGAAAGAAAATCAAAATTTAAATATTAATTCCAATAACCAAATAAAAATAAATAATTATTCATCTATGGATGGATAATTATTTATTTTTATTTGGTTATTAAAATTTATAATTATGAAAAAAAAAGTAGATAGTATAAAAAAAAAAAAACAATTTAGATTAAGAGGTAAAAAACTTTTTTTAACTTATTCACAATTAAATATAAATTTATTAACAGATGCTAAAAAATTAATACTTGAACAATTAGAAAAAAAATTACCAAAAATAATTCAATATATTATTGCTAAAGAAAGACATCAAGATGATGGATTACATTATTATCTCTATTTTGAATTTAATACGAGAGCAGAATTATATGGTTCTAATTGTTTAGATTTAGAATTTGATGGTATAACTTATCATGGAAATTATGAAACAGTTCGAAAAAAAGATTCGGCTATTCGTTATATAATTAAAAATAAAAATTTTATTGCAGAACCTGCTTTAAATGTAATAGATGGAGAATTATATTTAGATTTTAAAGAATATTTAACTAGATTATATGAAAAAGCCGGTATTAATGAAATTAAAAATTATTTAATAATGTCAAAAAGTAGTAGTAATGTTTTAAAACATTTACAAGAAATTGATAAATTAAAATTTAAAAAAGAAATAAAAGAATTTCAAGATAATTCAATTTTACCGATAGAAAATTTTAATATACCAAATGAATTATTAAAATGGTTTACTACTGGTTGTATTGAAACATTAATTATAAATGGTCTATCTGGTATGGGAAAAACGGAATTAATAAAATCGTTTTTAAAATCAAAAAATATAAAATTTTTATTAATAAAAAACGTACAGGATTTATGTGAATATAATCCACAAATACATAAAGCAGTTATTTTTGACGATATTTTTTTTGAAAAAGAATTAAGTGCTGAAGAACATATAAATATAGCAAATACAGCTAATTCTTTAAATATTAAAATTTTAAGCGGTTCTATCAGAATAATGCAAAATACTTTACGTATATTTACTACTAATAATGTTAAACAATTTTTATTAAATAATTATAATAAAAAAGCTGTACTTAGTAAATATTTTATTTTAAATATTAATAAATCATTATTTAAAGACGATATTAATCGTATTAAAATTAAAATAAGAAATAAAAATAGAGAACAAGAAATTTATGAACATAATTTACAAGTTTTAAAAGAATTAGGTGTAAATAATAATTAGTTTAATTTACATATATTAATATAATAAATATATGTAAATATTTCACGGTTTTTGAATAAAAGATTAAAATAAAAAAGTATGTTAAAATATATAAAATTTACAATAAGAGAATTCTTAGGATTAGAAAATGATTACGAATCATTATTATCAAATCAAGATCAAATATTAGATCAATTAAAACAGTTGGAAAAATTAGAAATTCAAAATCAAGAATTGATTTTGGAAGAAAAAAAAGAACACTATTATGAATATTTGAATATAAAAAATGCCTTATGGGTATTATTTATTTTAGGATTTTTATTGGAGGAGGTTTTTGGTTATATAATACAGATTTCTTTAATAATAGCACTTTAGAATCAATTAAATCGTTAGGAACTTTATCAAAAGATTTCCATGCAATCGATCATAATGGTGTATTAGATGCTTTAAAAAAATTAAATGAAAATTCAGTTAATTTAAGCAAAGAAGAAATTAAATTATTATTAGAAATTAAAAATTTATTATTAAAAAAGGGAATTGATGAGAATCCTAGTTTAGATAGACCAATTAATTTAGAAGGTACTTTTACTTTAGGAAATCCGATTTCAGGAGTAGATAATTAAAAAATAGTTTATGACAAGAACATTAGTAGAAACAATCACGACTACAGGAACAGGTGAAACAAATGTGACTAGAATGGTTTTAAGACCTTCAAGTTTAAATATGCGAGAATCTTTTAGAGATATTTTAAATAGAAGATCTCAAAATAATGTAGGTGAATTACCTTATTTAAACGATTTAAATAGTGTTTCATCAATAGATTCAAATACAATTATTGAATTAAATAACTCAACTACTTCAGAAAGAAGAGTTGAATTGATGGAAAGTATAATAAATCATCAAAATAGTAGTGAAAATCGTGCTCTTTTAATTGAAAATAGTTCTTCTCAAGTTAGAACTTATTTACATGATTTATTAATCCGTTTAGCAAATATTACAAATCTTGCTAATAAATGATTTTTTTATTGAAATAAAGATATTAATATTAAATACGATAAATATTTTATAATTTTTATGAAATTTAAATATTTGTTTAAAATATATAAATTCTTTATTCTTTAAGAAGAAGTATTTTAATTTAAAAATACTTTAACAATATTTTTTTCTATTATGTTACTATTAACTTTAATTTTTTTACCTTTTTTAGGTTCAGTATCCGCTGGATTATTTGGATTTTATATTGGACGTAAAGGTTCAGTATTTATAACTACATTAACAACTTTTTTAAGTTGTATTTTTTCATTAATTATTATTTATAATTCAATAACAAATGAATATGAATATATTATTTATATTTCAAATTGGATTAGTAGTGGTTTATTTAATTGTAATTGGTGTTTTTTATTTGATAGTTTAACTATGATTATGCTTGTTGTTGTAACAAGTATTTCAACATTAGTTCATTTATATTCTTCACAATATATGGCTCATGATCCACATTTATCTAGATTTATGTCATATTTATCATTATTTACTTTTTTTATGATAATATTAGTAACTGGTGATAATTTTATCCAAATGTTTGTTGGATGGGAAGGTGTTGGTTTTTGTTCTTATTTATTAATTAATTTTTGGTTTACACGTTTACAAGCAAATAAAGCTGCTATTAAAGCAATGTTAGTTAATAGAATTAGTGATTTAATTTTATTATTAGGTGTATTAACAATTTTTTATAATATCAGAACTATTGAATATTTTAGTACTTTTGCTGCTATTTCTATAGTAAAAGATTTTAAATTTATTTTTTTTAATTATATTTTAAGTATTGTTGATGTAGCTTGTATTTTAATTTTTATAGGTGCCATGGGTAAATCTGCACAAATTTTTTTACATTTATGGTTACCTGATGCAATGGAAGGTCCTACACCTGTTTCTGCATTAATTCATGCAGCAACAATGGTAACTGCAGGTGTGTATTTAACAGCAAGATGTTCACCTATGTTTGAATTTTCAATGTTTTCTTTAAAAGTTATTACTGTTATAGGTGCTTCAACTGCTTTTTTTGCGAGTACTGTTGGATTAGTGCAAAATGATTTTAAAAAAATAGTTGCATATTCTACTTGTAGTCAATTAGGTTATATGTTTTTTGCTTGTGGTTTATCTAATTACCCTTTAGCTATTTTTCATTTATCAAATCATGCATATTTTAAAGCATTATTATTCTTATGTTCAGGTGCTGTAATTCATGCAATGGGTGATGAACAGGATATTAGGAAAATGGGAGGTTTAAGACGTATTTTACCTTTTACTTATATAATGTTTTTAATAGGTTCATTATCATTAATGGGTTTCCCATTTTTAACAGGATTTTATTCTAAAGATTTAATTTTAGAAGTAGCTTTTGCAAGTTTTAGCGAAACAGGACATTTTGCTTATTGGTTAGGTACTATAGGTGCCTTTTTTACTGCTTTTTATTCAACTCGTTTATTATTTTTTGCTTTTTTAAGTGAAACAAATGCATATAAAAATATAATTAAAAATGCGCATGATGTTCCATTAGAAATGGGTATTCCTTTAGGTTTATTAGCATTTGGTAGTATTTTTATCGGTTATATTTCTAAAGATATGTTTGTAGGGTTAGGTTCAAATTTTTGGAATAATTCTATTTTTATAAATCCATTAAATAATCAAATGATTGATGCTGAATTTTTACCAACTTTTTTTAAACTATTACCAGTTATTTTAAGTTTTTGTGGATTATTTGGTGCTTTTTATTTATACTTTTTTAAATTTAAATTTTTATATAATTTAAAAATTTCAGAATATGGTCTTTATTTTTATAATTTTTTAAATAGAAAATGGTATTTTGATAAAATTTATTATGAATTTATAAATCAATACATATTACAAATTGGTTATAATGTTACATATAAAATGATTGATAAAGGTTTAATTGAGATCTGTGGTCCTTACGGTTTAACAACAATTTTTGCTTTTTTAAGTCAAAGAATAATTTTATTACAAACAGGTTATATTTATCATTATTCATTATTAATGTTAATTAGTACTATTTTTTTAATAAATATTATTTTTTTTTCTATCATTTATTATTTTAATGTAATTACTATTTTATTATTTTTATTTATTTTTTTATTAATTAAATAAAAATAATAAAATATATCTTTTAAGATATAATATAAATAAAATATTATGGATTTTGAAACAATTTTCTTTTATACTTTTTCAACTATAGCTTTAACTTCAGCTATTTTTGTAATATATTCTACAAATACAATATATTCTGCATTTTTTTTAATATTAGTTTTTACAAATTCAACGGGATTATTATTAATTTCAGAAGTTGAATTTTTATCAATAATGTTAATTATTATATATGTAGGAGCGATTACTGTATTATTTTTATTTGTAATTATGATGTTAGATGTTAATGTTTTAATTGATAAAAATAAAATTAATAATAATTTTGGTTATTTACCTATTATTTTTTTAATAAGTTTTATTTTTTTCTTAGAAACATTTATAATGTTTAGTAAAGTTTTTACATCATATTATCATATAGTAAATAATTCTTTTTTTAATCAAGAAGTAAATACTTTATTTTTTTTCAAAGATAGTATGAAAGGTACTTTTGAAATATTTGTTGACGTAAAACCTTTTTTAAAAAATTTTATAAATCAATTAGATATTATTACAAATATTGAAACAATAGGACAAATTTTATACAGTTATTATGCTTTTTTTTTTTTAGCAGCTGGTATTATATTATTAATAGCCTTAATAGGTGCAGTAACTTTAACTAAAAAAGAAAAAAAAAAAAATTTAAAACAAAATATTTATAAACAACTTTCAAGAGATTCATTAAAAGCTATTTTTAATGTACATTCTCATAAAATTGTTTAATAATATAATAAAACTAAACACAACCTTAACTTAATTGGTAGAGTATTAGCCTTCTAAGCTTTAAAATCTTGGTTCGAGTCCAAGAGGTTGTAAATAGTTTTTATTTGTAATTATTTATATATATACGTTTTTAAATTTAAATAAATTATAAGATTATTATAACATTAAGTAAATAGTAGCGTTTTTATGATTAATTTTTTATATTTTATTTAAATATAAAAAATTAATTAATAACAATAAATTTTATTTATATTTTTTAGATTATTTTACCATTCTAAAGCATCACTACACCAAATATAAACAAAACCTATAACTAATTCAACTAAAAATTCAATCATTGTCCAAAATCCCCATGAAAAATTTGAACTTAAAGTTAAAACCCAAGGAAAAACAAAAACAGCTTCTAAATCAAAAATAATAAAAAGAATAGCTACTAAATAAAATTTAACATCGAAAACTTTTCTAGCATCATCATAAGGATTAAATCCACATTCATAAGCTGTTAACTTTTCTAAATCATCTTTTTGTTTAATTAAACCAAAAGATAAAATGAAAATTAAAATTGATAAAAATAAACTTAATATTAAAAATATAAAAATGTTTGAATAATTTAATAACATATTTGTAAAAATTTTTTAATATAATATAATTATACGGAAAAAACGGGACTCGAACCCGCGACTTATAGCGTGACAAGCTACCACTCTAACCAACTGAGCTACTTTTCCTTTATAGGGATATTATTTTTTTTTTTATTTTAACACTTATTAGTGTAAATTTAAAGCATCATTTATATACATACATGTTAATATAGTAAATACATAAGCTTGTATTAAAGCTACAGCAATTTCTAGACCAACTAATAATACAATAATTATTAAAGGAATAAAATGTGCAACAAAAATAAAACTATTTACATTTAACATAGTCCAAGCAAAACCTGCAATTACCTTTAATAATGTATGTCCTGCCATCATATTTGCAAATAATCGTACAGGTAAACTAATCACACGAAAAATATAAGAAACTAATTCAATAGGTACTAAAATAGGCACTAATGCTATACTTGCACCACTTGGTAATAATAAATTTAAAAAATTTAATTTATGTTTTTTAATTCCAATTAAATTAAAACCTAAATAAATAGTTAATGCTAAAGTAAAAGTAATAATTAAATGACTAGTTACTGTAAAACTATAAGGAACCATACCAATTAAATTACATAATAAAATAAAAAAAAAAACAACAAAAATTAATGAAACAAAATGTTTACCAGCTTTTCCTATACTTGAATAAGTTAATTCTATAGTAACATTAAAAATCATTTCAAAAATTTGTTGAAAACGTGTTGGAATAAATTTAGTTTTTATACATGTAAAAATGTATAAATAAACTATACCTATTACTAAAATTAGAGAAGCATTAGTAAATATAAAAGGTATTTGAAAAATAGGTAAAATTTCAAATTGTTCTAAAGGACTAAACATAAAAATTTTTTTATTTTTTAATAAAATTAATTACCACCCCACCAATAAACAGCTACAAATAAAAATAACCAAACAACATCAACAAAATGCCAATACCAAGCAGCAGCTTCAAAACCAAAATGGTGTTGTTTTGTAAAATGATGATTAATTAATCTAATAGTACTTACTATTATAAAAATAGTACCTACAATAACATGAATACCATGAAAACCTGTTAATAAGAAAAATGTAGTACCATAAATACTATCAGAAATAGAAAAAGTACTTTCAATATATTCATAAGCTTGTATTAAAGTAAAAAAAAAAGCTAATAATATTGTAATAATTAAACTTAAAATAGCATTTTTTCTATCACCAAAAACTATTGAATGGTGCGCCCAGGTAATTGTTGCTCCTGATGATAATAAAATTATTGTATTTAATAAAGGTATCCCCCAAGCATTTACAGTTTCAATACCTAATGGTGGCCATAATGATCCAATTTCAGGAGTTGGTGCTAAAGCTGAATGAAAAAATGCCCAAAAGAAACTAACAAAAAATAATAATTCACTAAAAATAAATAAAAGCATACCATTACGTAAACCTAATTGAACTTGTTTAGTATGTTGACCTTCATATACAGCTTCTCTAACAATATCACGGAACCAAGTATACATAGTTAAAATAACCATTAAAAATCCAGTTAAAGTTAAAAGATTACTACCGATATAACCATGAAAATACATAGCGATACCAAAAGTTAAAAAAAAAAGTCCAAATGAAATTACAAAAGGCCAAGGACTTGGATCTACTAAATGATAAGGATGGTTTTGTGTATTTTGTGTATTTTCTGTAATTTTTTTTAAAAATGTTAAATCATTTTCAAATTTTTCGATATTAGAATCATTAGTTGTTGTTTCAATTTGTAAATTTTTTTTATTAATATAATAATAATTTTTCATAAAAATTTGAATAATAGTAATAATTTATTATTTAATGATAAATAATTTCTTTATATTTATATATATAAATTAATCAAAAATAAGATTAAATTTTAATTTTTTAATATTTTTATAATATTGTTTTTTTGTATTAATCGTTTTACTTTTATTTTTTGAAGTTTGAATTATTTCATTTACTATATTTTTTAAATTAGCATTTAAAAGTAACCAAGATACCGATTTTTTGATTTGTTTATCTTCATTTAAAAGCATTAAAAAATATCTATCTTTTTTTTTATTCTTTTTATTTCTTTTTTTATTTGGAATACTAATTGCTTTTAATTTAGGTAATAAATTATCAATTGATTTAAATAAAATAAAATTAGGTTTTTGTTTTGTAGTTTTTTTTAAATTAATTAAAATATTTTTAAATATGTTTTCTGAACAGGTTTTTTTACCCTTTTTTAATAACATATTTATAAATAATTTTTTTATTTTATACTCTTCGTATTTTAGTTCCATATTTTGATCTTGATGTTTTTCGAGAATAAATTCCTAATAAATCATATTTACCGCGAATTATATGATATTTTACTCCAGGTAAATCTTTAACACGGCCACCACGAACCAATACTATTGAATGTTCTTGTAAAGTATGTCCTATACCTGGAATATAAGTAATTATTGTATATCTACTTGATAAATGAACTTTAGCTACTTTACGCATTGCAGAATTTGGTTTTTTCGGTGTTGTATTATAAACTTTTAAACAAATACCTTTACGTTGTGGACATTGTTTTAAAGCTGGACTTTTATTTCGTTTTTTTTTTTCTAAACGTTTTTGTTTTTTAAAAAATAATTGATTAATTGTTGACATATTTAAAAAATATTATTTTTAATTTGAATAATAACGGACTCGAACCGCTAACATTTTCGGTGTAAACGAAATACTCTACCAATTGAGCTAATTATTCTTTGGGCCTAAGTAGATTTGAACTACTGACTTTACACTTATCAGGCGTATACTCTAACCAACTGAGTTATAGGCCCTTTTGAAGTAAAAGGATTCGAACCTTTGATTTTCCGTACCAAAAACGGAGGCCTTACCACTTGGCTATACTTCAAAATAAAGCAAATATATGCTTAGAAAGACTCGAACTTTCATTTTATAGATCCGCAATCTAACGCTTTATCCAATTAAGCTATAAGCATAATTTTATTTTTGTTTTTTTATAATTTTAATATTCATTAATAAATTTTCAGATAAATTTTTTTTTATTAAAATTATAAAATTTAATAATTGAAAAATATTTTTAAATTTTATATCAATTTTTGGTTTAAAACTTTTATTAATAAAATGTTCACGTGATTTTTTATTTACATGTGGTGATTTTAATAAAGTAAAAATTTTATTTTTATTTTTTGTTTGAAATATTCCAGATATTTGGATATTTTTTAATTTATTAATTTTTTTTAATTTTAATAAATTTTGTTTAAGTTGATTAATTTTTTGAAAGGATTTAAAAGTTATTCTTAAAAGATACATATTTTTAATAATAAAAATTGTCTGGAGGTGGATTTGAACCACCGACACAAAGATTTTCAGTCTTTTACTCTAACCAACTGAGCTATCCAGACTAAATATTATATTAATAAATATAAATAAATTTTATTTAAATTTACTAGTATAATATTTGGTGAAACAAATAAAAATAATATAAATTGGGTATTAATTAATAATATAATACTTTGTATTTTATCAATTTGTGAAATATACATTTTTCTTAATATTTTTTCAAAATAAATAATTTTAATTATTTTTAAATAATAAAAAGAACTTAATATACTTATAATAATACCAAAAAAAACTAAACTAAAGTAATTATTTTTAATAGCAGAAAAAAATATAAATAATTTTGAAAAAAAACCAGCTAATGGTGGTATACCAGCTAATGAAAAAATATTTAAAATTATAATAACAGCAATTAATTTATTTATAGTATAAATATTTGATAAATCTGTTAAGTATTTAATTGGTTTATGATTTATATTTAAAGATAAATATGATGTCCATAAATTAATACTTGTTATAATATAAATAATAACATATAATAAAATAAATGGTATATTATTTAACATATTTGAAGTAAATCCTATTAAAATAAAACCTACATGACTGATAGAACTATAAGCTAATAATCTTTTAATTTTTTTTTGCTGTAATGCTGATAATGCACCAATTAACATAGATAAAAAAGAAATTATATAAAAAAAAATTTCAAAAAAATATGAAATATTATAAAAAATTTCAAAGAATAAACGAATTAAAATTCCAATAAAAGCGATTTTTGGGACAATAGCAAAAAAACTCGAAATATTATTAGGAGCTCCTTCATATACATCCGGTAACCAAAAATGAAAAGGTGAAGCACCTATTTTAAATAAAATACCAACAAAAATAAAAATTAATCCATATGATATACTTACTAATAAATTAATATTATCTAAAAAATTAATATTAGATAATATTAAGAAAATATTATTAAAATTTAAAGAACCAGTTATCGCATAAATTATTGAAGAACCAAATAATATAAAACCTGAAGCAATTGATCCTAAAATAAAATATTTTAAACCAGCTTCAATAGATAATATAGATTTTTTTTGAGTAGAAGTTAATATATAAAAACTTAAACTTTGTAATTCAATTGCTAAATATAAAGTAATAAAATGATTAGAAGATACTAATAACATTAAACCTAATAAGGATATTAACATTAATATATTAATTTCATATGTATTTATTTTTTGATGTATTAAATATTTTTGTTGAATTAAAAAACAAATAATTGTTGATAAAATTAAAATTATTTTAATAAATTGAGTAAAATTATTAATAATTAATACACCATTTAATATATTATTTGAAATATTTGTTATATTTGATGTTAATATTAAAAGAATTAATAATAAATATATTATTATAGTAGTAATATTTTTAATAATCAAAATTTTTTGAGTATTTTGATTTTTTTTATAAAAAACTCCAAATAATAATAAAATTAATAAAACAGTTGTTAAAAAAAATTCGGGAATAATAATTTCAAAATTATTATTAAAAATTTCTTGAAAAATCATAGTAAAATTATAAAAGAAATAAATATTTTAAAAATATTTACTTACTATATATGCTATATATTTATAAAAAAATTATTTTATAAATATTTTTTTTTTAATAAAAAAAAATATTTAAAATGCCTTTAAAAAAAATTAAAAATTTTTCTATAAATTTTGGTCCACAACATCCAGCAGCTCACGGTGTTTTACGTTTAATTTTAGAGTTAAATGGAGAAGTCGTACAAAAAGCTGATTCTCATATAGGATTATTACATCGTGGTACAGAAAAATTAATTGAATATAAAAATTATTTACAAGCTTTACCTTATTTTGATAGATTAGATTATGTATCAATGATGTGTCAAGAACATGCTTATGTTTTAGCAATTGAAAAATTATTAAATTGTAATGTTCCTTTAAGAGCTCAATATATTAGAGTTTTATTTTCTGAAATAACACGTATTTTAAATCATTTATTAGCTGTATGTTGTCATGCTTTAGATGTTGGAGCTATGACACCATATTTTTGGGGATTTGAAGAACGTGAAAAATTAATGGAATTTTATGAAAGAGTTTCTGGTGCACGTATGCATGCAGCTTATTTTAGACCCGGTGGTGTTAATCAAGATTTACCTAAAGGTTTATTAAATGATATTTATATTTTTTGTGAACAATTTAATACAAGATTGGACGAGATTGAAGAAATGTTAACAAATAATAGAATTTGGAAACAAAGATTAGTTGATATTGGTGTTGTTTCTTCTAAAGATGCTTTAAATTTAGGATTTAGTGGTGTAATGTTACGTGGTTCTGGTATATCATGGGATTTACGTAAAACGCAACCTTATGAAATTTATGATCAATTAGATTTTGATATTCCTGTAGGTACAAATGGTGATTGTTATGATCGTTATTTAATTAGAATAGAGGAAATGCGTCAATCTATTAGAATTATTTTTCAAGTACTTAATAAAATTCCTACAGGTCCTATTAAATTGGATGATAAAAAAATTACAAATCCAAATAGAATAGAAATTAAAAATTCAATGGAATCTTTAATTCATCATTTTAAATATTATTCTGAAAATATTAGTGTAAATAGTGGTGAAACTTATACAGTTATTGAAGCACCTAAAGGTGAATATGGTGTTTATTTAGTATCCGATGGGACTAATAAACCATATAGATGTAAAATTAAATCACCTGGTTTTTTACATTTACAAGCCTTAGATTTTATAGCTAAAAATCATATGATTGCTGATGTAGTTACAATTATAGGAACATTGGATGTTGTTTTTGGTGAAATTGACCGTTAATTAAAAATTATAAATAAATGTTTATCAATTACAAAAAATTATTAAATTATAAAATGATTATACAAAAAAAAAAAATTTTTAAAAAATTCAAAATAAATCAATTACAAAAAATAAAACAAACTTATAAATATCTATATATATTTCGTTATAATGATTTAAATATTAACGAAATAATATCTTTAAAAAAAGAAATTAAAAAATTAGATTATAAATCTTTAATATTAAATCAAAATTTAACTACTCATATTTTTTCACAATTAAAAGGACAAGGTTCAATTTTAATAATTTATGGGAATAATAATTTAAATTTAATTGAAAAATTAAAAAAATTGAAAAAATTTCAATTAATTTATTTAAATATTCAAAATAACATTTATTCTAATTTAAAAATAAAACAAATTTTATCTAAAAATTATCCACCATTAAATAATTTAATTGTTCAACCTTTTTTAAATTTTATATATTATTTAAGAAAAATTTAAAAAAGGCGATTATAACTTAAAGGTAGAGTGTTAGATTGTGGGTCTAAGTGTTATGGGTTCAAGTCCCATTTTTCGCCCATTATTTCTTTTTTATTTAATTAAATTTACATGTTTAATAAGTTCATATTAATTTTTTTACTTATTTTACCATTAATTACGGTTATTATATTATCTTTTTCGAAAAATGAAAAATTCATAAAAAATTTTAGTATTTTTATGTCTTTTTTCATTTTTTTAATGTCATTACCTTTATGGATTTTATTTGATAAATCAACTTCAAATTTTCAATATTTATTTAAAATTGAGTGGATTAGTCAATTTAATATTAATTTTTATTTAGGTCTTGATGGTATTTCATTATTTTTTATAATTTTAACAACATTTTTGATTCCAATTTGTATGTTAATCAGTTATGAAATTATTAATAAAAATATTAAAGAATATTTTATTTTATATTTTATTTTAGAATTTTGTTTAATTATTTCATTTAGTGTATTAGATATACTTATTTTTTATATTTTCTTTGAAAGTGTATTAATTCCAATGTTTTTAATTATTGGTATTTGGGGATCAAGAGAACGTAAAATTAAAGCTTCTTATTTATTTTTTATGTATACCTTAGCAGGTTCATTATTTATGTTTATAGCAATTATTCATTTATTTTTAACTGTAGGTACTACTGATTATCAAATATTATATTATAGTAATTTTAATTTTTCATATGAAAAATTATATTTTTTAGCTTTTTTTTTATCTTTCGCTGTTAAAGTTCCAATGTTACCTTTTCATGTTTGGTTACCCGAAGCTCATGTTGAAGCACCTACAGCTGGTTCTGTATTATTAGCAGGTATTTTATTAAAATTAGGATCATATGGTATGATTAGATTTTTAGTTCCTTTATTTCCTAAAGCTACTTTATATTTTACACCTTATATTTTAGTATTATGTTTAATATCTGTTATTTATGCTTCATTAACAGCAATACGACAAACCGACTTGAAACGTATTATTGCTTACGCATCAGTTGCTCACATGAATTTTATTATTTTAGGTATTTTTTCTTTAACTATACAAGGTTTAGAAGGTAGTATTATTCAAATGATTAGTCATGGGTTAGTATCTAGTGGTTTATTTTTTTCAATTGGATGTTTATATGATAGATATCATACGCGTTTTATTAATTATTACGGTGGTTTAGCACATACAATGCCGTTATTTTGTATTGCATTATTTATTTATGTATTAGCAAATATGTCTATTCCAGGTTCAAGTAGTTTTGTTGGGGAAATTTTAATATTAACAGGTGTTTTTGAAGATAATACTACAACTGCTATTTTTGCAACAATTGGTATGTTTTTAGGTGGTATTTATTCTTTATTATTTTATAATAGAATATGTTACGGTAATATTCAAAATGTTTATTTAAAAATTTATTATGATTTAACTTATCGTGAATTTTTAATACATTTAATTTTAATTGCAAATATTTTCTTATTAGGTTTATATCCTAAAATCTTTGAAAGTTGCTTGCATGAAAGTGTATCTAAAATTTTAATACATATTGATTTTTCTTATTTTTATTAAACAAATTTTTTGTTTAATAAAAAGCCCTTTTAGTCTAATGGTTAGGACATTGCCTTTTCACGGCAAAGATACGAGTTCAATTCTCGTAAAGGGTAAAAAATATATATTTGATATATTTTTAAATATGATAATTTAATAACCTATATGGCTATTGAATTATCATATATATTGGAATCAAATATTAAAAAATATAAAGATGAAAAAAGTTTACAAGAAACAGGAATTGTTCTTTCAATGAGTGATGGTATTGCTAGATGTTATGGTTTAACTCAAATTCAAGCTGGTGAAATGGTAGAATTTAATAATGGTAATATTAAAGGAATGGCTTTAAATTTAGAACCTGATGTTGTTGGTGTGGTTGTTTTCAGTAATGATAGAGAAATTCAAGAAGGTAATTTTGTAAGAAGAACTGGATCTATTGTTAGTGTACCTGTAGGACCTGAAGTATTAGGTAGAGTAGTTGATGCTTTAGGTCAACCTATTGATGGTAAAGGTCAAATTAATAGTAAATTAGAAAGTAGAGTTGAAGTTAAAGCTCCTGGTATCATGCCTAGAGAAAGTGTTAAAGAACCTGTACAAACAGGTTTAAAAGCTGTAGATAGTTTAATTCCTATTGGTCGTGGACAAAGGGAATTAATTATTGGTGATAGACAAACAGGTAAAACTTCAATTGCAATTGATACTATTATTAATCAAAGAGAACCTCATTTAAAAAAAGATACAAACAATCAATTATATTGTATTTATGTAGGTGTAGGTCAAAAAAGATCAACTATTGCTGAATTAACTAAAACTTTAGAAGAAAAAAATGCAATGTTTTTTTCTGTAATTGTTGCAGCTACTGCTTCAGATTCAGCTCCATTACAATATTTAGCTCCTTATACAGGTTGTGCTTTAGGTGAATATTTTAGAGATAATGGTAAACACGCCGTAATTTTTTATGATGATTTATCAAAACAAGCTGTAGCTTATAGACAAATGTCATTATTATTAAGAAGACCACCAGGTAGAGAAGCTTATCCAGGTGACGTATTTTATTTACACTCACGTTTATTAGAAAGAGCAGCTAAAATGAATAGAAAAATTGGTGGTGGTTCATTAACAGCTTTACCAATAATTGAAACTCAAGCTGGTGATGTTTCTGCTTATATCCCAACTAATGTTATTTCTATTACTGATGGACAAATTTTCTTAGAAACTGAATTATTTAATGAAGGTCAAAGACCCGCAATTAGTGTAGGTTTATCTGTAAGTCGTGTTGGTTCTTCAGCTCAAATTAAAGCTATGAAACAAATTGCAGGTACAATGAAATTAGAGTTAGCACAATTTAGAGAAGTTCAAGCTTTTGCTCAATTTGGTTCTGATTTAGATGCAACAACTCAACAACAATTAAATAGAGGGGTTAGATTAACTGAAATGTTAAAACAAGGTTTAAATATTCCTTTATCTGTTGAAGATCAAATTGTAATTATTTATTTAGGTGTAAGAGGTTTTTTAGATAAAATTGCTGTAGATAAAATCTCAATTTTTGAAACTAATTGGTTAAATTTTATTAAAACTAATCATTCAGATATTTTAGAAGAAATTTTAACTAAAAAAGAAATTTCTAAAGAATTAGATAAAAAATTAAATACTTTAGCTATTGATTTTACTAATAACTTTATTACTAAATAATTAATAAAAAAAAATTATTGTAAATATTAATTTAAATAAAATATATTAAAAATAATATATTTTATTTATTTTATATGTTATATAGATACTATTATTATAAAATTAATATATTAAAAAATAAATTAATCTTATAATATTTTTAATTAAAATAAATTAATAAAAAATTTTTATTTTTTATTAATATTATAACGTACTAAATATGCTTCAAATTTCCCTAAAAAAGGTATAATTATTATAAAAAATGAAAAATAATAAATCATACTTATTACACCAATTTCAGTATAAGGATATTCAACAGGACATTGTCCAACCCAACCTAATAATAAAAAAGCTACTACTAATAACCAATAACAAACTTTAAAAATAGGTCTAAAAGCTGTACTTCTAATTTCAGATGAATTTGTAAAAGGTATAGTTAATAATATAATTAAAGAACCAAACATTGCGATAACACCACCAATTTTATTTGGAATAGATCTTAAAATTGCATAAAAAGGTAAAAAATACCATTCAGGTACAATATGTAAAGGTGTTTTCATTGGATTAGCTTCAATATAATTATCTGGATGACCTAAAGTATTGGGGTAATAAAATATAAAAATAAAAAATACTAAAAATAGTACCATTAACCCAAATAAATCTTTTGTATAAAAATACGGATAAAAAGGAATATTTTCTGTTTTTAAAGTAATACCTAATGGATTATTAGAACCAACTTCATGTAGTAAAATTAAATGTATTAATACTGCACCTACAATAACAAAAGGAAAAGTAAAATGTAAACTAAAAAAACGATTTAATGTTGGATTATCAACAGCAAAACCACCCCATAACCAATCTACGATATCTTTTCCTATTAAAGGTATTGCTGAAAATAAATTAGTAATAACAGTTGCACCCCAAAAACTCATTTGTCCCCAAGGTAATACATAACCCATAAAAGCAGTTGCCATCATTAAAATAAAAATTATTACACCTGAACACCATAAAGCTTCTCTTGGTGTAATATAAGAACCGTAATATAAACCTCTAAAAATATGTACATATACTACTATAAAAAAAAATGAAGCACCATTAGCATGTGTATATCTAATTAACCAACCATTATTTACATCCCGCATAATATGTTCAACACTATTAAAAGCTAAATCAATATGTGGTGTATAATGCATTGCTAAAAAAATACCTGTTAAAATTTGTACTACTAACATAATACCGGCTAACGAACCAAATCCAAAAAAATAATTTAAATTAATAGGTGTAGGATAATCTATTAAATGATTATTTACAACAGCAAATAATGATTTTTTATTCCATCTCATATTATAGAATAAAAATAAACCTAAAAACAAAAATAATAATAATTAAAAATAAATTATGAATTTATTTTTTTATCCCAAGGATTATTAAATTCAAATAATCTGTATTGTTGCGATAAATTAATAGGTTCATAAACTACTCTTTTTTTTAAATCATTATAAAAAACTTCAAGAAATCCACTTAAAGGAAAATCTTTTCGTAATGGATGTCCTTCAAAACCGTAATCAGTTAAAATTCTTCGTAAATCTGGATGATTTATAAAAAATATTCCAAACATATCCCAAACTTCTCTTTCACACCAATTAGCAGCTTTATATATTTGAATAATAGAATCTACAGGTTGTAATTCATTAATTGAAATTTTTACTTTTAAACGACTATTAAAACGAATACTTAATAAATTATAAACGATTTCAAAACGTTTTTCTTTATTAATATAATCTATTGCACAAATTTCAGATAATATTTTAAATTGACTATTTGTATGATTTTTTAAAAAAAATAAAATAGGAATTAATTTCTTTGTAGAAATATTAATAGATAATTCATTTTTATATAAAGTATAGTTTATTATGGGTAAAATTTGTAATAAATATTGACTAAATTTTTTTAATATTTTCATAAATAAAAAATAAATATTAAATATAAATATTTATATATCAAAAAAATAAATTATTATTTTTTTTTTTTATATATTAATTTTTTATAACAGTATTTATATAACATTGATAATAAATAAAATATATTATTTTTTAATATATTTTATTTATATTACAGAATTTAATACTAATTAAAAAGCAAATAAAATTAAAAAAGCCATCATTAAACAAAATAAAGCAATAGCTTCAGTTAATGCGAAACCTAAAATAGCAGTTCTCATTAATTCTTGTTGTAAAGAAGGATTTCTTGAAATACCTATAATTAAAGAACCAAAAACGTTACCGATACCAATACCAGCACCAATTAATCCTAAAGTAGCTAAACCTGCACCTAAAAATTTAGAAGCTTGTAATAACATAAAATGTATTATCAATTTTTTTATTATTTAAAATATCTTAAAGAATAAATTTTTTATTAAAAAAAAATTAATAAAATATTTATTAAAATCAATATTATAAATATAATTAAAAAATATTTTTTAAAAAACTTTTTATAAAATATAAAAAGTTTTTTTAATTAATTTTCAATTTTTTTACCATGTACTAATGTAACATACACAATATAAAAAAAGAACATAGCTGAAAAAAATGAAATATAAGAACCAAAACTACTTACAGCATTCCAACCACTCATTGCATCAGGAAAATCTGGAATTCTTCTAGGCATACCAGCTAAACCTAAGAAATGCATTGGAAAGAAAGTTACATTTACTCCTATAAAAAATAACCAAAAATGAATTTGACCTAAAATTTCAGGATATCTTCGTCCTGAAATTTTACCAATCCAAAAATAAAAACCAGTAAAAATACCAAAAACGGCACCCATAGATAAAACATAATGGAAATGTCCTACAATATAGTAAGTATCATGTATTGCAATATCTAAACCTGAATTTGACATAGCTACACCTGTTACACCTCCCATAACAAATAATAATATAAATCCTAAAGTAAATAATAAAGGAGTTTCAAATTTTAAAGAACCACCCCATAAAGTAGCTAACCAACTAAAAATTTTAATACCAGTAGGTACGGCAATAATCATAGTAGCTGCTGAAAAATAAGCTCTAGTATCTACATCTAAACCTACAGTAAACATATGATGCGCCCAAACAATTGAACCTAATAACCCTATAGATAACATTGCATAAACCATTCCTAAATAACCAAATACATTTTTTTTAGCAAAAGCCGCAGAAACTTGACTAATAATACCAAATCCTGGTAAAATTAAAATATAAACTTCCGGATGACCGAAAAACCAAAATAAATGTTGATATAATACTGGATCACCTCCACCAGAAGGATCATAAAAAGAAGTATTTAAATTTCTATCAGTTAATAACATAGTAATTGCACCAGCTAATACAGGTAGAGTTAATAATAAAAGAAATGCTGTAATTAATACAGACCAAACAAATAAAGGTAATCTATGAAAACTTAAACCAGGAGCTCTCATATTATAAATAGTTGAAATAAAATTAATTGCACCTAATAATGAAGAGATACCTGTTAAATGTAAACTAAAAATAGCTAAATCTACAGAAGGACCTGAGTGAGCTTGTACACTAGATAATGGTGGATAAACTGTCCAACCAGTACCAGCACCAGATTCAACAATAGCTGATGAAACTAATAATAATAAAGCTGGAGGTAATAACCAAAAACTTATATTATTCATACGAGGAAAAGCCATATCAGGTGCACCTATCATTAAAGGAACAAACCAATTACCAAAACCTCCAATTAAAGCTGGCATAACTAAAAAGAAAACCATAATAAAAGCATGAGCAGTAACAACAACATTATATAATTGATGATTACCCATAAAAATTTGATTACCAGGTTGTGCTAATTCCATACGAATTAAAAGAGATAATGTTGTACCAACAACACCCGCAAAAGCACTAAAAATTAAATATAAAGTTCCAATATCTTTATGATTTGTTGAAAAAAGCCATCTTGTTGACCATTTATTTATATTTTGAAAATTCATTTTTAAATATTTTTTTTAATTTTTTTTAAAAGCAAAATTATATATTTTATTTAAAAATTAAAAAAAGCGTTGGTTTTTTTAATTTTTTATTATTTTAAAAAAATAAAGTATTTCTTTATTTATTAAAAAATTGTTTAATTTTATTTATTACTTGTTTTATATCCGTAAATAATAATAATAATAAAAAAATAATACCAATAATTTTAAATATCATAAAAAATTTTTATTATATATTAAAATCAAAATTGATTTTATTTTTTAACCAAGTTAAATAATCTTCTAATGAAACAGCTTCTACAACAATAGGCATAAATCCATGATTTACTCCACAAATTTCACTACATTGTCCATAAAAAACACCTTCTCTTTTAATAAACATTGAGGTTTGATTTAAACGACCTGGACATGCATCTAATTTTATACCTAAAGAAGGTATAGCCCAAGAATGTAAAACATCAGATGCTGTAATTAATACTCTAATATGACTATTAGTTGGAACCACTACTCGATTATCTACTTCTAAAAGTCTAAATTGACCTATTGCTAAATCATCTTCTTGTACCATATAACTATCAAAAATTAAAGGTTCATCTGAAAATTCTAAATTATCTGAATATTCATAGCTCCAATACCATTGACTACCGATCACTTTTAAAGTAATAATAGGATCTATTACTTCATCCATTGAATATAATAAGGCAAAAGATGGAATTGCTACGGTTAATAAAATTAAAGCCGGAATAGAAGTCCAAATAATTTCAATAGTAGCACCATGTACAACAGTTGCTGGAATTTTATTTTTTTTTTCATCAAAAAGAGTAATAACTCTAAATAACATCCAACATACAAATACAACAATCATAATTAAAAAAAACATTAAATCATGATGAAAATTTATAATACCTTCCATTACAGGAGTTGCTGGATCTTGAAAACCTAATTGCCAAGGTTCTGCCATATCTAAAAAAGTGAATTGATTATTTATATATTTTGTTATTGTCATAATATTGTTAAAATTGATTTCTTTTATTTTTTAATATATACAAAATTAAGTATTTTTTGAATTTAAAAATTCAAAAATAAATATAAATATTTTTTATTTATATTTAAGAAAAATAAAATAATTAAATTATTATCTTTCTTAAAGAATATATAATTTTAAAAATAATTTATTATTAAAATTAAAAAAACATTATATTTTTATATTATAATTAATTTTACATTAAAAATATAAAATTTGAAATAAATTTTAAAATTGGGATTATTATATATTAAATATAATAATAAATTATTATATTTAATAATTATTATAATATAAAATTAATTTTATATTATAATGATAATAAATTAATTTTATAAATAGAAATATCTCCATATAATTTAAAGAAGACAATCATAATGGCTAAACCTATAGCAGATTCTGCAGCTGCTACCGTTAAAATTAATAATGAAAAAACTTGTCCTATTATATCATCAATTAAAACTGCAAAATAAATAAAATTTAAATTTATCGATAATAATAATAATTCAATAGACATTAAAATAATTATAATATTTTGTCTATTTAAAATTATACCAAATAATCCTAGACAAAATAAAAAAAAAGTAAAAATAAAATGATTTAAAATACTCATAATTAAATTAACCAATTAAAACTTATTAAAATACTTGCAGTATATAAAAACCAACTTAATGTAAATGGTAAAAAAATTTTCCAACCTAAACGCATTAATTGATCATAACGATATCGAGGTAAAATCGCTCGTGCAACTACAAATAAAACAACAAAAAAACATACTTTAATACTAAACCAAAAAGATCCAGGTAAGAAATTAATAAATTTAATACTAAATGGAAAAGGAGCTAACCAACCACCTAAAAATAAAATAGTTGTTAAACTACTCATTAATAACATATTTGCATATTCACCTAAAAAAAATAATGCAAAACCCATTGCAGAATATTCAACATTATATCCAGAAACTAATTCAGCTTCAGCTTCAGGTAAATCAAAAGGATGTCTATTTGTTTCAGCTAAACATGATATAAAAAAAATTAAAAATATAGGAAAAAGGGGAAAACAATACCAAACAGTTTTTTGTGCTAAAACAATAGAAATTAAATTTAAAGATTTAGCACAAACAATTACTGAAAGAATTGAAAATCCGATTGTTAATTCATAAGAAATCATTTGAGCAGTTGATCTTAGTGCACCTAAAAATGAATATTTTGAGTTACTTGACCAACCCCCTATAATAATACCATAAACACCTAATGATGAAATTGCTAATAAATATAAAATACCTATATTTAATTCAGTAAAAAACATACCAAATCCTAAAGGTATTACAGTCCAACTTAATAAACTTAAAAAAAAAGCTAAAATAGGTGCAAATATAAATAAAATAACATCAGCATTACTTGGTAAAATAGTTTCTTTTACAAATAATTTAAGACCATCGGCTAATGGTTGTAATAATCCGAAAGTACCTACAACATTAGGTCCTCTTCTTCTTTGAATAGAGGCTAATATTTTACGTTCAACTAAAGTAAAATAAGCCACAGCAATTAGTAAAGGTAATACTAAAATTAAAAATTTTAAAATTGTGTAGATCATATAAATTTTGATTGATTTTTGATAATTTTATTAGAATTAATTAATATTTTTGAATATTGTTCTAATATATTTGTATAATAATTATTTTTAATTAATAAATCTAAGAAATTAATATTAATTTTTAAATTTTTTTTATTAAAATTAAAATTATTTACAACTTTTATTTTTTTTTTTAATAAATAAGGTAAAATATCTTTAATCTTTAAAAAAGATTCAGATTTTGATTGATTTTTATTTAATAAAAATTTATAAATATTTCTATAAATAATAGAATCTTTACGTTGTTCTGTATTTAAATTTAAAATTTGTTGATTTTTTTGAATACAACCTTCTAAATTTATATACATTCCATTTTTTTCTAAAAAAGTTAATCCGGGTAAAATTAAATTTGAATTTTGAGCATCTTTAGTAAAATGGTGTCCTTGATAAATAACAAAACTATCTTTAGATATTTTTAATTTATTTTGTAAATTAGTATTAAATAAATAATATAATTTTATATTTTTTAATAAATTAGATGATTTATTAAAGTTAATTTCAAAAAAATTAATTAAAGAGGTTTTAGAATTAAAAAAATTTACATTATTCTTTAAAAATGATAAATTTTTTAATTTTGATAAAAGAAAAAAACTATTTTTTTGATTTAAAATATTTTCACCAAATATTATTAAAGGTTTTTTTGCATTTTTTAAATCTTTACAAAATGAATGTTTACCTAATATAATATTTATTAATGTTGTAAAAGTTAATCCTAAATGTTTTATAGGGTAAGTAAAATCAATTTTATTACCAATATAAGCTATTTTAAAATTACCTTTTTTTAAACGATTTATTAAATGAATATTTAAAATAGAACCCTCTTTACGAATATCACTACCTATTATTAAACAAAGATCTGAATCTTCAATTGATTTTAAAGTATTATTAAATAAAAAATTTGAAGTTAAATCAGAATTAATTTTACTTTGTTGATTTTTTAAAAAATGTTCAAAAGATATATTAGAAATTCCTAATTTATTTAAATTTTTTTTTAATAAAAAAAGTGATTCTAAATCAGTTAAATCACCAATAATACTTTTAATACTAGAACTATCTGTAGTTATCAATTTTTGATTAATTATATTTAAAGCATCTAACCAAGAGATTTTATGAAAATTATTTTCATTATCTTTTAATAATGGATATTGTAATCTTTGATATTTTAAACTATCAAAAAAATATCTAGTTTTATTTGATATCCATTCTTTATTAATATTAAAATTGGTTTTAGGTAGAATACGTACAATTTCATTATTAAAAACATCAATTTTAATATTAGAACCTATACTATCTAAAATATCTATACCTTCTTTTCTTTTTAATTCCCAAGAACGGGCTTTAAAACTATAAGGTTTTGATGTTAAGGCACCTACCGGGCATAAATCAACTAAATTACCTGAAAATTCAGAATTGAAAATTTGAGGATAATAAAAATTAATTTCTGTTTTATTACCACGACCTGTTGTACCTAGATTATCAATTCCACATATTTCATTAGCAAAACGCACACAACGAGTACAATGTATACATCTAGTCATAATAGTTTTAATAAAGGGACCACAATATTTATCTTCTACACCACGTTTTTTAAAAAAAAAACGACTACGATCGGAACCAAAAATCATAGTTTGATCTTGTAAATCACATTCAGATGCTTGATCACAAATAGGACAATCTAATGGATGATTTATTAAAAGAAATTCTAATACACTTTCACGTGCTTTTTGAACTAAAGGTGTATCTGTAAAGATTTTCATATTAGGCATTAAAGGCATAGCACACGAAGCTACAGGTTTAGGTGAATTTTCAATTTCTACTAAACACATTCTACAATTACCTGCAATTTGTAAATTTTCTTGAAAACAAAATTTAGGAATTTCAATTTTGAAATTATTACAAGCTTGTAATACTGTTAAATTTTTATTAACTTTTAATTTTATATTATTAATGTATATATCAATCATATATATAATGAAAATTAAATAAAATTTGAATTTATTTTCACTTAAATGCTATATTTTTATTTAAAAAAAATATATTCTTATAGAAATTATCAAAGAAGGGACTTGAACCCTTAATGCTTTTAAGCTTTACATCCTAAGTGTAACGTGTTTACCAATTTCACCACTTTGATAAGAAATAAATACCTACTATTGGACTTGAACCAATAACCTTTGAATAGGAACAGATTTTAAATCTATCGTGTTTACCAATTTCACCAAGTAGGCTATAATATTTTTAAAAATATATGAAAAATAAAATAATAACTTATTTACAATTACATTTATTTGAATTAAAATATAATTTTTTTATACTTTTAATTACTTTTTTTTATCTTTTTATAATTTCATATTATTTTTCAGATCAATTAATATATCTATTAGTTAATAATTTACTTAATCAAAATATGTTAAAATATTTTATCTTTACAAATATTACTGAAATTCTTATTACTAATATTTTTATAGCAATTTTTATAACAACTTTTTTAACAATTCAATTAAGTATTTTGTTAATTTGGTTTTTTTTAATAAAAGGTTTATATAAATTTGAAAATTTTATTTTTTTAAAATTTTATTTTATATATATAATTTTTAATTTATTTATAATAAATTTTATTTTTACAAATATTATTCCGCATATTTGGAATTTTCTATTAAATTTAAATTTTTCAAATTTATATCTTTTAACTGTTTATTTTGAACCTAAAATTAATAATTATTTTGATTTTATTTTTTTTTCTTTTATTTATATATTTATAATATTTATTTATTTTTTTTTTTTATTTTTTTTAATTTTTAATAATATTTTTAAAATTAAAACAATTATTAATTTAAGAAAATTTTTTTATTTTAAAATAATATTATTAAGTGCATTAATTACACCACCAGATATATTAAATTTTTTATTAATTTATATTATTTTTATTTTTATTTTTGAAATATTTATTTATTTTTCAATATATTTAAATAAATATAATATAAATTAATTAATTTTTTTTATAAAATTTAATTTATTTATATTAATATTTGTATCTGTAATAATTTTTGTTTCTTTAAAAATTTTTGAATTTAATTGATAATTTTTTAAATACTTAATAGATGTTATTTTTAAAGAAGATCCATTTGTTAAAATAATTTTATTTTTATAGGTAAAAAATTTTTTATTTTTATTCATATAAGATTATATTTAATTTTTGGCTAGATAACATAATGGTAATGTAAAGGACTGCAAATCCTTTAATGACGGTTCAAATCCGTCTCTAGCTTTTTTAGGATAGAGTGGGATTTGAACCCACGGTATTATTACATACTTCAGTTTTCAAGACTGACACCTTAAACCACTCGATCACCTATCCATATTAAAAAATTTTTAAAATTAACGTCGTTTTTGTTTTTTTAATCTACAACCATTAAAGGGTTTTGTTGTTTTATCTAAAAGATATTTTACTTTAAATTTTTTTTGTTTTAAATTTTTTAGAACATTATACCTACCTAAACCAGTACCGTGTAAATAAACTTTTAATTTTTTAATTTTTTTTAATTGAAGATATTTATTAATTTTATAAACAATTAATTGAACATTATATGGTGTATTTTTTTTAAATTTTGTTTTTTTTAATGATTTTGTAGACCATTGTTTTAAAAGATTTCCATTATAAGTTGTTAAACTAATAATAGTATTTTTTAAACTGGCAGTAATATGTAAATTAGTTAAAATTAAAGGATTTTTTTGTTTTAAATTTTTTTTTATTTTATATTTATTTCTAAAATTATATTTAAATTTAGTTTTATTCATAGAATAATAATTTTATTTTTTTTTTTTTTTTTGTACCTTAAACGGACGTTTATTACGTGAAATACGTTTTTGAATAAAAATTTTTTTCAATTTTTTAGACGTTTTTGCATTTGTATGTGTACGTTGTCCTCTAACAGGTAATCCTTGACTTTGTCTAATTCCACGATTACTTTTAATTTCTACTAATTCATTTAATCTTTCAGTTTTAGATTTTTTTAAAAGTTGTTCAACTTTTAAGTTTTTATTAATATAATTAATAAGTCGATTTACGTGGTTGTTTTTAAGTTTATTAAGGGTGATTTGAGGATTAATTCCTATATTTTTACAAATTTTCTTAGATTGAAATTCATTAATACCATATAATATAGTTAATGAATATAAAATACTTTTTGAATCTGAAATTGTTTTATTAAAAATATATAACATAATAGATTTTATCTATATACCATATAAAATGATAGAAAAAAAAATAAATCCCATAACACCATCACAACGTCAAACATTTTTATTAAAAAAAAATAATTTAACTAAAATTTTCAAAATTAAATCTTTAACAAAAGGTTTTCAACGTGCTAATGGTAAGAATAATCAAGGTAAAATAACAGTAAGACATCGAGGTGGCGGACATAAACGTTTATATAGAAAAATTAATTTTAATAGATCTCAAAATATAGAAGGTTATGTTATTAAAATTTTATATGATCCTAATCGTTCAGCAAATATTGCTTATATAAAAAATGATTTTAAATCTTATTTAATTTTAGCACCTGAAGGTTTAAAAATAAATCAATATATAAAAAGTTCATCTCAAGCTGAATTAAAGGTAGGTAATGCTTTACCATTACAAAATATACCTATAGGTAGTTTAATACATAATATTAGTTTATATCCAAAATCAAGAGGAAAATTAATAAGAAGTGCTGGAACATCAGCACAATTAATTCAGAAAATTAATAATAAATATGCTAGAATTCGTTTAAATTCCGGTGAACTAAAATTAATATTATTAACATGTTATGCAACATTAGGCGTAGTTTCTAATATTAATCATAAAAAAATAAAATTAGGTAAAGCTGGACGTTCACGTTGGTTAAATCGAAGACCTTCAGTACGTGGAGTAGCTAAAAATCCTGTTGATCATCCACATGGAGGTGGTGAAGGTAAAACAAGTGGTGGAAGACCTTCAGTAACACCTAAAGGTAAAATAACAAAAGGAAAACCTACACGTAAAAAAAATAAAAAAAAATTAATTATTCAATAAATTATGTCTAGAAGTAAATATAAAGGTCCTTTTTTTAAAGTTAATTTATTAAAAAAAAAACAATGGATGAAAATAATGAATAAAAATCTTACAATATTACCGGAATATAGTAATTCTTCTGTTAGTATTTATAATGGTAAAATTTTTATTAATTTAGAAATAAATGATAAAATGATTGGTTTTAAATTTGGTGAATTTATTAATACACGAAAAAAACATATATATAAAAAAAAAAAATAATAATTTATGGGTCAAAAAATTATACCAATTAGTTTAAGATTACAAGAAAAAAAAAATTGGAATTCAAAATGGATTGTTAATAATAATGAATATTCAAATTTATTACATTTTGATTTAGAAATTAAAAAATATTTTAATAATATTTTTAATTATAAAAATTTAAAATTAATAGATATAAATATAGTAAAAATATCAAATAATATTAATATATACGTTTATTTGCAAAAAAATGCAAAAAATTATCATAAATTACCTTATAATAAAATTATAAATAATTTAAATTTTTATTATCCAAATAATAATATTAAATTATTTATTAAAAATGTTCAATTTTTTGAGTTTTTTAAATTACGAAAAAATTTAAAAAAAATTTTTAATAAAATAAAAAAAAATAATAAAATTAATAAAAATGTTAAAAAAATGATTTATAATTTTAGTTATGCTTTTTATACTAAAAAAATTAATATTATAACTTTTTATATAAGACAAACATTAGAAAGAAAAAAAACACATAAAAAATTTATCAATAATATTGATAATATGCTTCAAGAATTTTTTAAAATGTTTTCTAATTTTGTTGGATATCGCTTACAATTTAAAGGTCGTTTAAATAAATCAAAACGAAAAAAAAAAATGGTTTTTCAAAAAGGAAAAATACCTTTAAATACATTAGAATATGATATTAAATATCATTTTAATGAATTTAAAACCCCATCAGGGATCTGTAGTATCAAATTATGGGTTTTTTTTAAACCTTTAAAAGTAACTTTAAATTCTAAATTTTTAAAAAAACAAATAAAATAAAAACTTAAATAAAAAAATTTAATTATGTTATTTCCTAAAAAAACTAAATATAAAAAACAATTTAAAGGTAAACTTGTAGGTAAAACAACAAAAAGTAATAATATCGTTTATGGTAAATATGCGATTAAAGTTTTAGAAGAAACGAGATTAACTTCTAGACAGATAGAAGCAACACGTAGAATAATTATCCGAAAAATGAAAAGATTAGGATTTTTATGGATTAGAATTTTTCCGGATACACCTGTAACAGCAAAACCTACAGAAAACCGTATGGGTAAGGGTAAAGGTGCTGTTTCTTTTTGGGTAGCTAAAGTTAAAAAAGGTCAAATTTTATATGAGATTAGTGGTATTTCATTAGAAAATGCAAAAAAAGTTTTAAAAGCTGGTTCAAATAAATTACCTGTTAAAACAAAATTTATTTATAAATAAATACAATAAGGCTTATAGTTTAATTGGTTAGAGCATACCGCTCATAACGGTATAGTTGTAGGTTCAAGTCCTACTAGGCCTAATTAAAAAAATTTATTTTTAATGCAAAAATTAAAAAAACAAAAAATTAATAATTTACTAACTTATCAACAATTTTTAAAAAATAATTATTTAAAAAAAAAACAATTTAAATTAAAAAATATTTTATTTAAGAATCAAATTTTATTTGATAATTTAAATTTAGAATCATATGTAATTGAATTTAATAATTATGAAAATCTTTACTTACCTTTTACTTTAATAAAAATAGATGAAATTTCAACAATTGATATGAAATATGAAAATGTCATTTTATTTAATTATGATTTAACTTATAATATATTATATCAATTTAATAAAATAATGTTTCAAATTATTTTAAAAAAAAAAAAAAATTCAATAAAAGGTCGTTTATTAGGTGGAAATCGTAATAATAGAAAAATTTTTATTTCAATTTTAGGTTTTATTTTTTCAATGAAACCTATTAATTTAAATAATGCTTTAAATTATAAAAAAAAAAATTATTTTAATAAATATAATAAAAAAGGATTTTATAAACAAAAAGTTAATTCTACTCGATTAATTAATTGTTATAAATTAAGATATTTAAATTTTCAAGTAAAGAATATTAATAATTTAAATATTTTTAAAAAATCAAAAAAAGAACTTTCAAGATTATCATATATACAAACTATTATTAAAAATCAAAAAATATCAAATAATAATTTAAAATAAAAAGTATTCTTTCAAGAAAAATATATGTTGAAGAAATAAAATTTTAAAATAAAATTATGCCACAATTCGATCAATTTTCATTTTTTAATCAAGTTACATGGTTTTTATTTTTCTTTTTTAATTTTTATTTTTTTGTTACTTATTTTTTTTTACCTAAAATTTGTTATAATTTAAAATTTAGAAAAAAAAAAATAATTTTTGAAAATAAAAAAAAAAATCAAATTAATTTTGAAAAAAATAATATTATTTTTTTTTTTAATAATTCATATAAAACTTTTTGTTCTAATTTTGAATTATTTATTAATAAAAAATTATCAATTTATAAAAAAAATCAAGAAATTAAAATACAAGAAACTCCAATTTTTAATACTTTATTAAAACAAAAAATTAATATTTTTTTAAATCAAAAATTTTTATTATTTAAAAAAATTTTTTAATAGTTAATTAATTTTTTAATTAACTTTAAAATAAGTGTATAGCTCAGTTGGTAGAGCACCGGACTTTTAATCCGATGGTCTTGGGTTCAAGTCCCAATACACTTATTGGGGATATATTTCAACTGGTAGAAAGTATGTTTTGCAAATATAAGGTTATCGGTTCGAATCCGATTATCTCCATATTTATTTTTATTATATAATTTTATGCAAAAAAAAATTAAAAAAAATATTAAACAACGTTATTTATTTAAAAATTTTGAAAAAAATAGATTAACATTAAAAATTCTTTCAAAAAATTTAAATATTGAAAAAGATCTTAGATGGAAATTGCAACAAAAATGGTTTTTTTTCCATCAAAATTCATCAATTACTAGAATTAAAAATTTATGTGTTTTAACAGGTCGTTCTAAAAGTATATATCGTTTATTTAAAATTTCTCGAATACAATTACGTAAATTAGCATCTAAAGGTTTTTTACCGGGTATTTCAAAATACAGTTGGTAATTTTTATTATGATTATTACAGATACTCTTTCAAATTTATTTTCAAAAATAAAAAACGGTTATTTAGCAAAAAAATCAAAAATAGTACAACAAAAATCAAAACAAAGTATAAATATTTTAAATATTTTAGTTAAAGAAGGTTTTATAAAAAGTTATAAAATAAATTCAAAAAATCAAATAGATATTTACTTAAAATATAGAAAAAATAAAGCAGTTATAACAGAAATAAAACGTTTATCAAAACCAGGAAAACGTTTATATATTGCTAATAAAGATTTATATAAAAAAAAAACAGGATTTTATATCCTTTCAACTTCAATAGGTATTTTAACAGATTTACAAGCTAAAAAATTAAATGTTGGCGGTGAATTGATCTGTAAAATTTCTTAAGATTAAAAAAAATTATGATTAAAATATTAAAAAAAAATAAAACAATAAAAAATAAAAATTTTTTTAAAAGTTCTTTAGGAAATATTCAACTTTTTTTTATAGATAAAATTTTTATTGTTCCAACTGAAATAAAAATTTATAATAAAAATAAAATAATTTTTTTTGAAACTTCTTTGGGTTTATTATCTTTAAAAATTATTGATAATTTATTTTTTTTTATAAAAAAAAATAAATTATTAATAAATGTTAATATAAATAAAAATAAAAAAAGTATTTTAAATTTATACAATAAACTAATCAAAATAAAAATAAAGGGTGTTTCTCAAGGTTTTAAAATTAGTTTACTTTTAAAAGGAATTGGTTTTAAATCTTATATTGAAAATAATAATTTAATTTTAAAATTAGGATTTAGTCACAATATTATAATACCTATTCCAAAAAATATTGAAATTATTAATCAATCAAATACTTTAATTTTTAGTAGTATAGATTTTATTTTTTTAAGTCAATTTGTACATTATATTAAAAATCATAAAAAACCTGAACCATATAAAGGTAAAGGTTTATTATTAAAAAATGAAAAAATTTTACAAAAAGAAGGTAAAAAAAGTAAAAAATAATTAAATATGATACAAAAAAAAAAAAATAATAATAATAATATTTTATTAAATTTATTATTTAAATCGAAGAATATGTATGGAGATTCATTAACTTATACAAATAAAGAAATATTACCTTTTATATATGGTAGTCGATATGATTATACAATAATTAATTTAAAAGATGTTTCATTTTTTTTAAAACGTATATTTAAATTAATAAAAAATATTATACAAAAAAATGAAAAAATTTTAATAATAGGAAATGCTGATGAAATTCATTTTTTATTAAATACTGCTTTTATTAAAAAAAATAGAAATCTTATTTTCTTTAATAAAGAATGGATAAATGGTTTAATTACTAATAAAATTATGGACACAACATTTAATAAAGTAATTAATTATTTAATTAAAGAAAATGAAATAAAATTAGTTTTAATAATTAAAAGTTCAATTAAAGATACTTTTTTAAATCAAGAACTTTCTACTTTAAAAATTCCAACTATTTCTTTAATTAATACAAATCAAACAATAAAAAATATAAATTATCCTATAATAACAAATTCTAAAAATATTCAATCAATATATACTTTAATGTATTTATTACGTAAAATATTTTAATAAAATATTATGAATAAATTAAAACCAAGAAATAAAATATGTTTTCAAAATAATAGAAACATTCATAAAAATTTAAACTTATTAAAATTAAAATCAAAAAAATGGAATTTATTTAAAAAAAAATTAAGATATAGAAAAGAAATCAAACCTGAAAAACGAAAAAAATTTTTTCAAAAAAGATTATTTGAAAAACAGCAATTTAGAAATTTTTATGGTTGTATTCATGAATATCAATTAAAAAATATATTTAAAAAATTATCAAAAAAAGATAATAAAATAAATATATTTAAAAAATTTGTTATATTATTAGAAAGTCGTTTAGATATAAATCTTGTTAGATTGAAATTAGTAAAAACGGTATTTCAAGCAAAACAATTAATTAATCATAAAAAAATTAAAGTTAATAATAAAATTATAAATAAACCGAATTTTATATTACAAAAAGGTGATATTATTTATATTATTAAATAAATAAAAATATGCAAAAATTTCAAAAAAATTATCAAAAAAATAAAAAATTTAATAAACAATATTTTAATCATAAAAAAAATAAATATCCATATTTTTATAAAAAAAAAAATAAAAATTCTTATAAAAATAGCATTTATTACCTTTTAGGTGAAAAAAGACCATTAAAACCATTAACGACAGCATATTTACATAGAAATAAAAAAATAAAAACAGGTATTTTTTTTAAAGAACCTACGTTTAAAACTATTTTATATCCTTTCTATTTAAATTTAAAATTAATTAATGAATATTTAAAAAAAAAATAAAAATTTAAACCATTTAAATGGTTTA